CACATCACAGAAATCTTAATATGCATAGTAATTGACTAAACTACTGGAATTGGAATCTTAGTTATTAACTAGTCAATATTCTATTTGAATATTCTAGAGCATAAGGATTAATATAGCGATCTAGAATTTCGATTTATCACAATTCTAATACTAATATTATTAAATATTATTAATATAGTGATTGTAAATTGTAAATATTGTTAATATTCTTTCTTTTATTTTCAATTTGAATTGAATTTGAATTGAATGGTAAATATTCTTTTTCATTTCTTTTTTTTGGCATTTGAAATACTTTTTATTCCAGTTCTATATTTGATTCTATATTATAATTATATATCTCTCTCATTCTATATTTCTTTCAAATTCTAATTGTTTAATGGAATGGTTAGTTATAACTAATGAGACATTCCTCCCCTTTCAGGCGAAAGTGAAAAAACAAGAATCGATCGTTCAAGTATTCCAAATTGAATGGCAAAATGACAGGAAGCGAGACATATAGATCGGGTATATATCCATCTATATTGAATTGCGGATTCCGAAATGATAAAATCATTTTTGATTGGACAAAAAAAGGGTCTCCTATAGAAGATAGTTAAGAAAATCAAAGAGGAGAAAACACGTTTTCGAGATAGGAATCGGTATCTAATGAATTCAATGGTTCCAGTATAAATGAAAGAAAAAGAAAAAGGAATGACATCCGAACGAGATCCTAATCTCAAAACAAAAAGAAAGGGGGATATGGCGAAATTGGTAGACGCTACGGACTTAATTGGATTGAGCCTTGGTATGGAAACTTACTAAGTGATCACTTTCAAATTCAGAGAAACCCTGGAATTAACAAAAATGGGTAATCCTGAGCCAAATCCTGTTTTCAGAAAACAAACAAAGGTTCAGAAAAAAAGGATAGGTGCAGAGACTCAATGGAAGCTATTCTAACAAATGGAGTTAACTGCGTTGGTAGAGGACTCTTTACATCGAAACTTCAGAAAGAAAAAGAATGAAGTGAAGGATAAACGTATATACATACGTATTGAATACTATATCAAATGATTAATGACGACCCGACTCCGTAGTTTTTCTATCAAAAATAGAGGAATTGGTGTGAATCCATTCTACATTGAAGAAAGAATCAAATATTCATTGATCAAATCATTCACTCCATAGTCTGATAGATCTTTTGAAGAACTGATTAATCGGACGAGAATAAAGATAGAGTCCCGTTCTACATGTCAATACCGGCAAGAATGAAATTTATAGTAAAAGGAAAATCCGTCGACTTTAAAAATCGTGAGGGTTCAAGTCCCTCTATCCCCAAAAAGACTATTTAACTCCCCAACTATTTATCCGACCCCCTTTCCTTAACGGTTCCAAATTCCTTATCTTTCTCATTCACTCTATTCTTTTATAAATGGATTTTTTTTCTAAGCGTAAATGGCTTTCTCTTATCACAAGCCTTTTGATATCTATGATACACATAGAAATGAACATCTTTGAGCAAGGAATCCCTAGTTGAATGATTCCCGATCAATACAATATCATTACTCATACTGAAACTTACAAAGTCATCTTTTTGAAGATCGAAGAAATTCCCCGGCTTTGAAAAAATTTTTTAATTGATTTCCTTGACATAGACCCAGTTCTATGATAAAATAAAATGAGGATACCACCCTTGACATAGACCCAGTTCTATATGATTATGATTTATGATATAAGAATAAGAAAATAAGGATACCACCCAAAGGACTCGAAATCCTCATGTTAACGGTTCCGATTTCCAATCCAGATTGTTAGGATAGAGGACTGAAAATTCTCGTTCCAATCTAATCTGGGTTGGAAATCGCCGGGATAGCTCAGTTGGTAGAGCAGAGGACTGAAAATCCTCGTGTCACCAGTTCAAATCCGGTTCCTGGCACATGATTAATTTGTATGGGTCTCTCTTCCCTAGAATTAATTTCGAATTAATTGATATGAATCAACATACATATTCTTTTAGAGTCGAGATTCCAATAATAGCTTTATACAGTTTGGCGAGCTATACCCCATCTAGAACATAGATGGGTAGAGTTTCTTAGATAAAGTATCTAAAAGAATTGGATTCTATCTCCTCTTTTTTTCTCCTCTCGTTCAAACGAATTTGAATCCGTAATACATATTCGAAAGGTAAAATTAGTTAATTGTTGAAAGGCTCAAAAGGCAAATCCGAATCTAGGGGGGTTGAAATAGACAAGATTCAGCTCAGATCCAAAGAACTAGAATCCGATATTATCTCATTTCTTTGTCTTTTCTTTCATATTCGATTTCTTCATTCCAGATTTCTCCATTCATTCCTATATGCCTTTCTAGAACCCGTCTAAGTAATGTGCGCAGTACAAAGTTCATGATGCAGAACTCATTTGGTTCATCCTATTGGTGTGACCCATCTGAAAGAAGTATCTTCCAACTAAATGTGAGAATTCTAATGAATCCCTAATTGTCTTTTGTTGTTAGCCTATCGATAATT